GCACAGAAGTCTCGATGTGAAAATACAGAGACAGAGGGGTCGAATAGGAAAAGGAATGGATCTGGATCTGGAGGGTACCAAAGGAATTTGCTTATTCGAAAAAAGCCTTGTTCTTTGGAATATCTATCTTGTTGCACGAACTCCCAATCATTCTCTTCATAAATCTCTTCATCATAATCATAACCAATCCGCCTGCCCCGAAATGACCTGGCCAATCCATTGGGCCTTTCCAATAGAAGTAGAAGGCCACAGGGGTCCCATATTCTAGGAGCCCAAGCTATGTAATGGAATATAGACTCATCTCGACCGGGTTCCTCTTCGTCAAAGTGGTTTTCATAGAGAAATCCATCTAGAATAGAACAAAATCTATTTTGCATCATATCTAAAGGATTCCTTGGTTCGGGCCGAAAAAGCAATGTCACTCGATCATTATCAAACTGACTGCAATCTTTTTCTGCCCGTGAGGATCCCACCAGAGCGCCTTCTAATTCTAATAGGCCATGAACTAGATCAGAATCATTCTCAACGGGTTCAAAAGAAGTGATCCCCTTTTTTTCATTGGGTCCGGATAGAGACCAAAGATCTTGAGCGACTGATCCGGCAGAACAACTCAAAAGATAAAGAAGTATCGTTAATTTCTTCATGCTCCTTCCAAGTTCGAAATACCATTTGTACAAATAAAAATACACTTCCGTACATGATTGCTTCTTCATATAGATAGATAGAATCGGATCTATAGGCCAATTATTACTTAGAAGTACATTTTGTGCAATAGCCCTTCCTATCTGATAGAAAAGGATCCCATGATCCTGAATCGATCTTACCGGGGATCGCAACTCCCAAGTTTTTCTATGAAGAGCGAATCGAATTGTATTAGTGTCTAGAATTGATTTCTTCTGTGTAATACTAATCGATAGGACCTCATTGGTAAGTCCTACAAGATCTCGTGGATCATAACCCATGCTTATGGGCCCAAATCCATTCGTATGGAACATTTTCTTTTCCAAGTGAAATCCCCTAGTATATGAAAGAGTGAAAAAGTGCTTTCGTTGTTGTGGAATAGAAAGCCGTCGTATCTTAATGCATGTATTTAATTTCTTCGGAGCTATTAGAGCGGGATCCACGCGTTGGGGAATATGAGTCGAAGCAATAACAAGAATATCTCGAGTGGGCCCTCTGTCACAATCCATGGGTCCTTCACAATCCCCGTTGATAAAGTTCACTAATAGACCGAGGGATAAGTAATCCAACTCCTCCACATACAGATCTTGAACGTCTGGAATCCATATTATGCATGGAGACATTGCTTTTGCTAATTCGAATTGACAGATGAAATCCAAAAATAGGTCGGCTAGCTCCCCCCCCCCTTCTTCGTCGTATACCTCCCCTATGTATACGTCCGAAAGAAACTCCAAAATATCCATCTCTAGCTGCTCCAGCTTCGTATCAACAAGGTCACAATCGGTATCGTCACTATCGTCAATACCCTCAAAATCATCAATATTCCCAATTATGTTCTCCTTCTCCTTCAGAAACGGAAAGATCGCCTCCAAGTCCAAGTCTGTCCCCCCCTCGTCCTCGTCATCAGAACTCTCCTTCTCCTCAACAACATCGCTAACCTCCTCCAGAATTGAATTCATAATAGAATCCGGCAGATCCCAGAATTCGTTCAGAAATAGCGTAATGAAAGGAACATAGGAGTTTGTCGCTAGGTATTTGACCCAATAGTATCGTCCAATTCCTACAGAACCTATCACTAAAATACCCCTAGGGGGGGATAGGTCTAAGCGGAGCGAAAAGGGTTTTCCATGAGATGGGAAACGAAAACTCTTAGCCCCACGCGAGGTTTGTAAAGAAGTGATTGTCTGATACTGAGCAAGGAATATCCGTCTTTCTGCTAAATCGGATGCATTGAACTCATAATTAATTAGAGACTTTTTATGAATGTCAACTAAGTATCGTAAGTAAATTGCTCCCACTTGTTCAATCATTTGATAACCAGACTCATTCTTGGATAAATGATCACTATGAGTCAGATTCCATAGAATTTGATCAATCCTTTTTTCTCTCGTTAAGGTGGAGAGCTGAAACAAGAAGTCTCTTTCGTCCTCCAAAATCCAATTGCTGCTCGCGACCCAGGATTCTATTGGTTGATCATCCTTCCAATCACGGTTCACCCTTTTTCTTTTTCTTATCAATGAATAGATCTCTTTACTTGTATGACTTAGATGTCTCAAGGTGATGGGATTTGGTATGATACTTATGAGATCGATGATCCTATCGATGAGATTGATATTCAAAGATTTCTTCTGTATTGATTGGATCCCATAAGCATTCAATCGCCTGCCAAAAGCTCCTATTTCCTCTAGAAAATCTCCTAATTGGTTTCGAGCAACTAAAAAGAGCTTCTTTAACCAGAAAGAATCATATATAGGATACCTATCCAGAAGTTCTCGCAACTCAATCATGTATGATGGAATCATCCAGGATTTGACCTTTT